CCGCTGAGTTCTTACTCTTATAAGATATAAGAATATAAGAAGACTTTGATCTATTCCATAACATACAAATTTGGAAACATACAAATTAAAATTGGAAAGTTATACAGTCAACATAATAAAAATATTATATTTGTTTTGTAGAAAAAAAATGACAAAATGAATCTTTTGCTCTGATGTTTTAAATATTACTCTATTCTTTTGTTTCTTAATAATGTTTTTGAAGAATTGAAGCCATTGATTGATTCATAGTCTCTGTCCTTCCTCTAATTGATTCTTACGATACGAAGCAAGAAGAAAAGAGTAATCTCTGGATACTACAATATTCTATGGATTTATACGCATGAGATATCCTCCAAATTCTTTCTTTCTATTTCTATAGTAAACTACTAATTCTATAGTAAACTACTAATGGAACTTACTCTATAATATAATTTGAAATTTAAATTTGTTTGAATAATTTCTCTAAGTTATAAGTTTAAGTTAATAGAAGAAGTTCTATTTGCTCAATCAATTATTCCCCTATAATCTTTTCTCTCTTTTTGTTTGTCCACAACTTCCTATCAATCTAAACAAAAGAGTTCCGGTTTGCCATCCTTCCCTTGTATTCTCTTCGTTTGTATATCTATTACAAAGAATAGGATACAAGTAATGAATTCCAGGCATACCGCAAAACGAAAAAAAGTATAAACAAAGCAACAAAAAGGGTTTGGAGATTTTTTGTTGATCCATATATATGGATCAACAAAAATTTGGCACCTTTTACCAACTTGATGTTAAGAAATCCCCGCACCTAGAAATTCATTTCGTATAATTGAACCTTTTCAAACTGTTTCTTTTTAAGAACCAAAAAAACTTGTGCCAAAATAACAAATGCAAAAAAGAATAAAAGACCTTGGACCCGTAATGGGTCTTGAAGCACTACTTCTGCATCTCCCTGACCAAAGCCTCCCACATTGGGATTGCTTGTTAATGGTTGATCAAGCTTGATGGATTCACCTTCTGAAACAAGAAGTTCTGGTCCTGGAGGTACAATATCAACTACTTGATGTCCATCCGATGGATCAACAACGGTTATTTCATATCCACCCTTTTCTTTACGTACTATTCTACTTACTACACCTGCTGATGTAGCATTATAGACTGTATTGTTACTTTTGCTACCATCAGGATAAATCTGACCCCTTCCTCTGTTCCCACCTACATATATGGGATATTTTAAGAAGTGAACATCTTTCTTCGTAGCAGGGTCGGGGGAAAGAATGGGAAAGATGATTTCACTATATTTCTGACCAGGAACAGGACCTATCACAATAATATTTCTTTTATTAGGACGATAACTCTGAAAAGACAAATTTCCAATCTTTTCTTTCAATTCGGGAGAAATACGATCAGGGGGGGCTAATTCGAATCCGTCGGGTAAAATGAGAACAGCCCCTACATTCAAACCTCCCTTTTTACCATTAGCAAGAACTTGTTTCAGTTGCTTATCATAAGGAATTCGGACAACTGCTTCAAATACAGTATCAGGGAGCACAGCTTGCGGAACTTCAATATCCACGGGTTTATTAGCTAAATGACAATTGGCACATACAATTCGTCCCGTTGCTTCTCGCGGGTTTTCATAACCCTGCTGCGCAAAAACGGGATATGCATTTGAAATGGATGACCGAGTTATTACATATATCATGATCGATACAGAAATGGATCGAGTCATCCCTTCCTTTACCCAAGAAAAAGCATTTTTATTTTGCATGTCCAATCATTAATTTCGGAGTTTCTACAATAAATTAGATAGGTAACTATACTAGTTACCTATACACGAGTCTGGCATTGTACTAGAATAATTGTACTGGAATATACGATGAATACCTTGAGCAGATGAAAGTATAAGGAATTAAGTAAAATTTGTAATTAAATGCTTAATTTCTATTTATTTATAAAGGAAGAAGGATTCTAATTTTATTGATATGATGAGATCAAATGAGTTCTTTATTCATTCATTGAATGAAAAATTACTACAAGTGAAGGAGATACACGATTTAAATAATGAAAAATCCAATATTTAACAATTGCATCTAGAATAACTGGAAAAATGGAAACAAGACCAGTTATAATCTGATTATTATGATCCAATCCAAAATCGTTGTAAACCAAACCTATCATTAGTTCCCAACCACGGGTCGAGTGAAATCCGACCCATAAATCAGTAACTAAAAGAATCGAAAAAGCTTTTATTGTGTCACTTAAGTTATAGAGGAATTCCTGAACCCAAGAATTCAGAATAATGAGTTCTTCATTACTCAGAATAAAATAACCACTTAGAATAGTGAAACAGATTATATTTGTCGAGAAATGTAAAATGATATGGAGATCATATTCATTGCATGCTTTGACCAATTGTATTGTTTCCTTGTGTATTCCTATATGAAGTTTTTGTATATGTGTTTCCGGGTACTCTTTTATCATTTCATCCAATAGGAATAGTTCTTCTAATTCTATGAATCTTTTTAGAACGTTTTTCTCTTGAATATGATTTAAAAAAGATTCGGATTGTCTGCTATTCCACCAATAAGTAACCCAAGGTTCCAGACATTTATTAAAAGAGAAAGAGACCCACCAGGGCAAAAATACCATAGATGCAAGATAGGGAAGGGAGGCCAATGCTTTCTTTTTTTTCATTTTGATCTGTGAATTGAATTTTTTTTAATGAACCTGCTTCATTCGTCGACTCTATCTGATATTTCTCTGAAGCACGAGTTGTATAACAAAGTAGTGACCTCTGGATCTATCCCTTTCCCTTTTTATTTGTAATATATTTAAGATATCTCAATTGGGCAAATTCAAACCAATTTCATTTTCATTTGTTCCTTTCGATGAATACTCCAAAACCCACTTTAAGTAACGAATCAAGTTTCGAGACCAAAAAACTTACATTAATTCTTTCGAAACGAAACCTTTTACTGTATAATCAGAAAAAGGGTATCAATTAAAAATCATGGGCCTAAAAAGATGAATTATGTATTACGAAATACATGTTTCGGGTAGGTTTGATTAATTTATAGATATAAATTAATTATTAGATTAGTTAGTTAGATTAGACTTCTAGTATAAAAGAATCAGGAAACTTGCCTTTTATTAAAAAGGGAAATTAGCAAGTTCTTTTCCCCACCTTGAGAGGATATTTATTCTTTACTTTAGTTCGAATTCGTTTTAAAGTACTTCCATTGGTATGCGCAAAAAATAGGCTAATTCAGCAGCTTTTTGTTCAATTTCTCGTGGAGTCAAATTATCATCAGTACGAGTCAAGGGAATGGCTCCTTGGCCCCTGATTTCCATATAAAGGACACGACGAGTATAAAGACCCTCTTTAACCTCTATTCTGATTGATTGGATATCTCTCATAAGGAACCGAAGGAAGATGCGACGATTTATTCCAGGAAATCCCCAACGAAAAATACACACTCTTCCCTCTTTTCTATCGAATCGGTCATAACCGCTACCTACATTCCACGAAATAGTGCACCACAAATAGGAGCTAATGAACAGACCCGCGATCCCATAGAAAGACATCACAACCCCTTGAGGAAAAAAAACGATTTGCTGAGATGGAAATACAGAGATCAAATTTCTACCAAGATAACTGGAAGTTCCAACCACTAAGAATCCTAGTGAACCTAAAAAAAGGATACAGGCCCAGCAAAAATTACTCGTTTTTCGAGATTCCGTTATAAGTTCTATCCATATATGTTCTGATCGCCAATTCATACTATACTACATTCAGTTGCATTCGATTGGAATTGAGCGAATAACCCAAATAAATTTGACTTTACCTTTCTTGACCCCGAAGTAACTTTCACCAACTAGCACTATTGTTATGTGAAACATCGGGAGTAATTAGTTAGATACATTGACTTTCCATTTTTTATATTCGCTAATTCATTTTGAACCAGCTATATCCACATATACATGCATTTATACAGATATTATATATCCGCATAAAAGTTCTTTCACTTGTGTGTTTGGCACAAAAGGCACATATCATACCATATTACACGAAATAAATATCCGTATTATCATACAGTGTTGAAATCACTTGATAAGATTCATTACCATTGGGTCTAGACAATCTTATTTTTTTGGACATGAAGAAATAAAGAAACCATTGCAATTGCCGGAAATACTAGGCCCACTAAAGGTACAAAAATGGAGGGTAAGTTGAAATCTGTCATAGAATAGATGCCTCGATTTACTATTTCTATCTATTAATATTTCTATCTATTAAAAAGATATCCTCTTATGCTTATTTAGGATATATCTATCATAAGTAATATCAAGTTATTATTATATTGTAAATAATATTATTTATAAGTGATAAATAATATCAACTATAATTCTATTAGCTATATGATTAGATAGAAACTATAATATTTAGAATATATATATTTAAATAATAAGTAATATAATAGTGAATATTATAGTGAATATCATAATATAAGTTAAAATAATAATTAATATTATTTTAATATATTAAATAAATAATTATAAATAAAAAACAAAAGAAAAAATATAATTATCCGAAACCTCTGTCTATCTACAAGGAGAACTTATGTCAACAAGGAAAACAATATATATATTGTTTCTTTTAATTACGATTACGATGAATTAAATATTTATTTTTGTTCGCTACAAATAAAATATAAAATAAGCGAATCTAGTGCTATACTTTAATTTTTGGAACTGTGATTCAAAGGAAAGAAACCGTGGAGTTGAAATAACTCACTCAGAACACCTTTTAAAAGATTACGTGGTACTATTAGGTCGAATAAACCTTTTTCGAATAAATACTCAGATGTTTGTGAACCCTCGGGTACTGTCGTATTCAATGTTTGTTCAATTACTCTTTTACCCGCAAATGCAATGGTTGCATTAGGTTCAGCAATAATGATATCTCCTAACATAGCAAAACTAGCTGTTACTCCACCGGTTGTAGGATCTGTAAGAATTGCTACATAGAATAACTTTTTATCTAATTGATAATTATATAAAGCAGAAGAAATTTTAGCCATTTGCATCAAGCTCAAACTTCCTTCTTGCATGCGTGCTCCTCCAGAAGCACACACAATAATGACAGGTAGAGATCGATTAGTAGCATATTCGATCAAACGAGTAATTTTCTCGCCTACTACGGATCCCATACTACCCCCCATAAACTGAAAATCCATAACGCCAATAGCTACGGGAATACCATTTAGTTGACCTATGCCTGTTTGAACAGCTTCAGTTAAACCTGTCTTTATTTGATAAGAATCAATACGATCTATATAAGAATCAGAATCCAGTTCTTCTTCTGAAAAATCGATATGATCTCTATCAGAATCCGGTTCTTCATCAAATTCAACGGGTGAATCAAATTCAATGGGGTCTACAGATACCATATCTTCATCCATGGGATCCCAAGTTCCGGGATCAATCGAAAGTTCAATTCTATCTGAACTACTCATTTTCAAATGATATCCACAAAATTCACAAATATACATTTTTTCACCAAAAAATTGTTTATAATGTGATTCATAACAATTTTCACATTGAACCCATAAATGTCTGAATTTATGGAAAGGATTATCATTATGATTGGATTCTACTCTAATATCCAAATCATCGATATTTTGACTAGTTCTTATACTAGAACGATCACTCTCACTACTATTTTTATTTTCAGTACAAATGAAATTATAAATGTAACTTTCACTGTAATTGTTGGTACTACTCGAAATAGAACTATTAATACTGACTTCAAAACGAAGATAACTATCAATGCTACTAATAATGTTCTTTTTCCAACTGGATTCAGTATCATTACATGTATGATTCTTTTTCTTAGACTTAGACCCCCTATTCAAATAACTAGAAACAATAATTTCTAGTTCACTCATAAAGGAACTATCATTGTCAACCTCAAAAATATGATTTTCAATATCAAAAAATATAGAGTAACGATCACCATTACTATCCCTAACAAAAAAAGTGTCATCAGAGATCAAACTCCAAATATTCCTGATATCAAATAAATAATCAACATTATTGAAACTATAATTACTAATACGATTCCAACTAGGAACTTTTTTCTCCATATCGTTTAGAATAGGTTGTTCACTTCTATCTGTATGTCCAATACTATCAACACTATCTATTGATTTACTCGGCCCACACCTATGTTCTACCTTCTCGTTGGAAAATACAAAATTGCACCGCCATTTGAACATAGAAATACCTCCTATTTAATGAAAATACAAAAAATTTGATGAATAATCATTTGACCTTAACTATCAGAATTAAGCATACGAATCTAAGCATTAGAATTGTTAACTAATGAGGAGTAAATATTGAAAGAAAAAATTATCTTTTGTGGAAATTCGAAGTATTACTTCAATATATTGATAGAATCTTTTTCTCAACTTTTGTCTTTAATAGAAAGACACAGCTTTTTCCCATATGATGTATAAAATACCATGAAATCCAAACCAAAGAATTGTGAAAAGTTTCTATTTCTATAAATAAACAATTTGTTCTCATTTCTCAGTCTCATTTATCATATAATATAATAAAAAATAATTAAGTTTCTATTTCAACATGCAACGAAAAAGACAATATATAGGATGATGGGTAGAAGGAGTCTTTCCCTTGGCTTGATCTATGGACCGAAATGAGGAGATATAAAAAAGTCCACCACTCCCGAGGATCCCTAAAATTGGATTAAATTCGTTATAGATCCAACAACAAACAATAGAAGTATTGAGTTGTTTAGTCTTCGATCTTTTATTTAGATCTTATCTTATATTATATATTTTATTTAGATATCATATAAAGTAAAAGAAACAGAAACATATATGCAAATACATAGTATATATAGGATGCTCGTTCTTTTTTTTTTATTCGGTAATCGGCCCAGTCTTTTTTTAGGAAAAGACTGGGCCGACTTTAATTGCAATCAATTAGGAGAACAAACAGGAATTACTGAATTATGCACACTTATTTCTATTTATCTAGCTTATCCACTGGTTCGAATTCGAATTTGATCTCTTTCCATACTTCACAAGCAGCGGCTAGTTCAGGGCTCCATTTGCTAGCTTCACGGATAATTTCATTACCTTCACGAGCAAGATCACGTCCCTCATTACGAGCTTGTACACACGCTTCTAAAGCCACCCTATTAGCTACTGCACCAGGTGCATTTCCCCAAGGGTGTCCTAAAGTTCCTCCTCCAAACTGTAGTACGGAATCATCCCCAAAGATTTCGGTCAGTGCAGGCATATGCCAAACATGAATACCCCCCGAAGCCACGGGTATAACACCTGGCATAGAAACCCAATCTTGAGTGAAGAAAATACCACGACTTCGATCTTTTTCAATAAAATCATCACGTAATAAATCAACAAAACCTAAAGTCATTTCGCGTTCCCCTTCCAGTTTACCTACTACTGTACCAGCGTGAATATGGTC